AATTGGGTGGGGAAAGGTCCGGAATTAAAAACTTCGGATTCTGAGGAAAAAGAGGCAAAAGAAAAGGAAAAAACAAAGGAAGAGAAAAAGGAAGAGAATGAACGGATAGCAATAGCAGAAAATTGGGATACTATTATATTTGCTCAAGCAATAAGAGGTTCTATGTTAGTAACACAGTCGATTCTTAGAAAATACATCGTATTGCCTTCATTGATAATAGCTAAAAATTTCGGCCGTATGTTATTATTTCAATTCCCCGAGTGGTACGAGGATTGGAAGGAGTGGAATAGAGAAATGCATGTTAAATGCACCTATAATGGTGTTCAATTATCAGAAACAGAATTTCCGAAAGACTGGCTAACAGACGGTATTCAAATAAAGATCCTATTTCCTTTCTGTCTGAAACCTTGGCACAGATCTAAGCTACGATTCGATCATAGAGATCGAATGAAAAAGAAAGGAAAAAAAGAAAATTTTGGTTTTTTAACAGTCTGGGGGATGGAAACTGAACTACCTTTTGGTTCTCCCCGAAAACGACCTTCCTTTTTTGACCCCATTTGGAAAGAACTCGAAAAAAAAATTAGAAAAGTGAAAAAGAAATGTTTTCTAGTTCTAAGAGCTTTAGGAGAAAGAAAAAAATGGTTTCTAAGGGTCTTAAAAGAAAAAACAAGATGGATTCTCAAAACAGTTCTATTTATAAAAAGAATAATAAAAGAGTTTGCAAAAGTAAATCCAATTTTCTTATTTGGATTGAGGAAAGTATATGAACCGAATGAAAATAGAAAAGATTCTATAATTAGTAATAAGATTAACCATGAATCGATCATTCGAATTAGATCTGTGGATTGGACAAATTATTCACTGACAGAAAAAAAAATGAAGGATCTGGCTGATAGGACAACCACAATCCGAAATAAAATAGAAAGGATTACAAAAGACAAGAGAAAAATATTTCTAACTCCAAATAGAAAGATTAGTCCTAACGAGACAGGTTGTGATGATAAAAGATCGGAATCACAGAAACATATTTGGCAGATATCAAAAAGAGGAGGCGCCCGATTAATACGTAAATGGCACTATTTTATGAAATCTTTCATTGAAAGAATCTATATGGATATCTTTCTATGTAACATTAATATTCCCAGAATAAATGCACAACTTTTCCTTGAATTTGAATCAACAAAAAAAATTATCGACAAAGACATTTACAATGATGAAAGAAATAAAGAAGGAATTGATGAAACAAATCAAAATGCAATTCACTTTATTTCGACTATAAAAAAGTCTCTTTCTAATATTAGTAATAAGAAATCACAGATTTATTGTGACTTATCTTCCTTGTCCCAAGCATATGTATTTTACAATTTATCACAAATCCAAATTATTAATAAGTATTACTTGAGATCTGTACTTCAATATCGCGGAGCATATCTTTTTCTTAAGGATAGAATAAAGAACCATTTTGGGACACGAGGAATATTGGATGCCAAATCAAGGTCTAAGAAACTTCCGAATTCTGGAATGAATGAATGGAAAAATTGGTTAAGGGGTCATTATCAATACAATTTATCTCAGACTAGATGGTCTAAATTAGTACCGCAAAAATGGCGAAATAGAGTCAATCAACGTCGTATGATTCAAAATAAAGACTCAAAAAAAGATTCATATGAAAAAGAAAAAGACCAATTAATTCATTACGAGAAACAAAATAATTATGTAGTGAACTCATTACCGAGTCAAAAAGAAAAATTTAAAAAACACTACAGATATGATCTTTTATCACATAAATATATTCATTATGAAGACAGGAAGGACTCATATATTTATGGATCGCCATTCCAAGTAAATGGAAACCGAGAGATTCCATATAATTACAACATGCCTAAACCCGAATCATTTTATGTACCCGGGGGTATAGCTATTAATGATTATCTAGGGGAAGGGTCTATTATTGATACGGGGAAAAATCCGGATAGAAAATATTTGGAGTGGAGAATTCTCAATTTTTTTCTTAGAAAGAATATCGATATTGAGATTTGGACCGATATAGATACTGGAACCAACATTAATAAAAATACTAAGACTGGGACTAATGATTATCAAATAATTGATAAGAAAGATCTTTTTTATCTCACGATTCATCAAGAAATCAACCCATCCAATCAAAAAAAAAGGTTTTTTTTTGATTGGATGGGAATGAATGAAGAAATGCTACATCGTCCCATATCGAATCTAGAACCCTGGTTCTTCTCAGAATTTGTGCTACTTTATGATGCATATAAGATTAAACCGTGGATCATACCAATCAAATTACTTATTTTCAATTTGAATGGAAATGAAAACGTTAGTGAAAATAAAAACATTAACAGAAATCAAAAAAAGGATCTTCGTCTATCATCTAATCAAAAAGAATATCTTGAATTAGAGAATCGAAATCAAGAAGAAAAAGAACAGCTGGGTCAAGGGAATCTTGGATCAGATCCACGAAACCGACAAAAAGATCTTGAAAAAGATTCCGCGGAATCAGACATTAAAAAACGTAGAAAGAAAAGACAATCCAAGAGCAATAAGGAAGCGGAACTAGATTTCTTCCTGAAAAGGTATTTGCTTTTTCAATTGAGATGGGATGATCCTTTGAATCAAAGAATGATCAATAATATCAAGGTATATTGTCTCCTGCTTAGGCTGATAAATCCAAGGGAAATTGCTATATCCTCTATTCAAAGAGGAGAAATGCGCCTGGATGTAATGCTGATTCAGAAGGATCTAACTCTTACAGAATTGATAAAAAGGGGAATATTGATTATCGAACCGGTTCGTCTGTCTATAAAATGGGATGGACAATGGATTATGTATCAAACCATAAGTATTTCATTGGTCCATAAGAATAAGTACCAAACTAATCGAATATGCCGAGAAAAAAAATATGTTGATGAAGATTATTTAGATAGATCCATTGCACAACATGGAAAGGTACTTGTGAATGGAGATGAAAATAATTATGCTTTGCTTGTTCCTGAAAATATTCCATCTCCTAGACGTCGTAGAGAATTGAGAATTCTAATTTGTTTGAATTCCGAGAATGAGAATGTTGTGAATAGAAATTCATTATTTTTCAATCGCAACAGCGTAAGGAACTGTGTGCAATTTTTGGATGAGGACAAGCATTTTGATACAGATATAAATAAATTTATCCAATTAAAATTGTTTCTTTGGCCCAATTATCGATTAGAAGATTTAGCTTGTATGAATCGCTACTGGTTTGATACCAATAATGGCAGTCGTTTCAGTATGTCAAGGATACATATGTATCCACGAGTCAGAATTAGTTGATGGTGGATTTCCTATATATCTATATCACGTGTCATATCCGGTATATAAAGGTATACAAATGTACACACACGTTGTATTACATTAGATTCTGATACATGATACTGATTCAATGATGTATCATATCAATTGGATCTAGGAATGAATCGGCAGAATTTTCTTAAGTCCCAATCATTCCCTTTTGTGGGTGTAGAAATGTACCATCTCCTTCTATCGAATCCAATTTTCAATTGGATTCGATAGAAAGTAGTCTATGAATAAATCCAGATTATTTTATTGTGTGTACCAGATCTAAATGACTGGCATTATTATTATTCCTGATCGGTAAAATCCATATCTGTGGAAAAGAAAGAAAAAAAAGAGAGAGAGAGAAGAATTCTTTTTATGGTAAAAAATTCATTCATCTCAGTTATTCCGCAAGAAGAAAAAGAAAAAAACAAAGGGTCTGTTGAATTTCAAGTATTCAGTTTCACCAATAAGATACGGAGACTTACTTCACATTTGGAATTGCACAGAAAAGACTATTTATCTCAGAGAGGTCTGCGGAAAATTCTGGGAAAACGTCAACGTATACTGGCTTATTTGTCAAAGAAAAATAGAGTACGTTATAAAGAATTAATTGGTCAGTTGGATATTCGGGAACCAAAAACTCGTTAATTTGAAAATTCGTTTGAATTATTTGCTTTATTAGATCTTGAATTTTGATGAACCTCGTTTCGTTTTCAGCAATTCATGAAATAATGAATCGGGGAAGAAAACATATGACTGTACCGGATATAAGAAAAGACTTCATGATAGTCAATATGGGTCCTCACCACCCATCAATGCATGGTGTTCTTCGACTCATCGTTACTCTAGATGGTGAAGATGTTATTGATTGTGAACCCGTATTGGGTTATTTACACAGAGGGATGGAAAAAATTGCGGAAAACCGAACAATTATACAGTATCTACCTTACGTAACACGTTGGGATTATTTAGCTACTATGTTCACAGAGGCAATAACGGTAAATGCACCAGAACAATTGGGAAATATTCAAGTACCTAAAAGAGCCAGCTATATCAGAGTCATTATGCTGGAGTTGAGTCGTATAGCTTCTCATTTGTTATGGCTTGGGCCTTTTATGGCGGATATCGGTGCACAGACTCCTTTCTTCTATATTTTCAGAGAGAGGGAATTGCTATATGATCTATTCGAAGCTGCCACAGGTATGCGAATGATGCATAATTATTTCCGTATCGGGGGAGTAGCTGCTGATCTACCTCATGGCTGGATAGATAAATGTTTTGATTTCTGCGATTATTCTTTAACAGGAGTTGTTGAATATCAAAAGCTTATTACGCGGAATCCCATTTTTTTGGAACGAGTTGAAGGAGTGGGCATTATTGGTGGAGAGGAAGCAATAAATTGGGGTTTATCAGGACCAATGCTACGAGCTTCCGGAATGCAATGGGATCTTCGTAAAGTTGATCATTATGAGTGTTACGATGAATTCGATTGGGAAGTCCAATGGCAAAAAGAAGGAGACTCATTAGCTCGTTATTTAGTACGAATCAGTGAAATGGCGGAATCCATAAAAATTATTCAACAGGCTCTGGAAGGAATTCCGGGGGGGCCCTATGAGAATTTAGAAGTCCGTCGCTTTGATAAAGCAAAGGATTCCGAATGG